ATAATAACGGCATAGATATTCTAATCTACTTCAATATTGAATACCAGAAAACTGTATGAATGTTGTATTTATTAACTTATTTATTAACGCGGGTATAGCTAATCTAGATCTCCGTCTTCTCTCTTCTTTTATTGCCCTCTTGTCCTGTCGTGTCGTTAATTGACAGTATGACTTAGGGCTCAATATAATTTGACCGAACAAATCATAGTTTGGTAAACCACCTTGAATCTACTGCGGAGTGAAGGATCTTGGATCCAACGCATAACCCTTTGGGAATCAGAAAGATAAAGACGAGAAAGACCAATGAAATCAAGTTTCAAGATTGTATAGTTTAATGGTAAAGTTTGATTACCATTAATCCTCAGAATAGTTAACGAGTTTTTCCCTTTTATTTATATCCTATGCATCACCTAAATCCTAAAGGCGGCTCTAGGCCTGAGTTATATTAAGTTAAGGTGGCCTTAGTTACCTATGGTATTTGTCTTATTACCTATTTCTAGTTGATTTATGAATGAAGGTGGCATAGGCCCCTATGGTCCAGTGGTTACGACCTCTCTCTTTCACGGAGAAAACGAGGGTTCAAGTCCCTCTGGGGGTATACCAAGACTAAAGACTATAGGAGTGGGATTTTCTATCAAGTGATCCGTATTTGTCAAGTCCTTCTATTAGTCTACTCAGAAGAGACTTTCTATTTTATATCAAATGTTATATTTGATTTCAAGTGATATGTATTTGTCAAGTCTACTTGGGAGACGAAAGGAAGTTAATTATGGAACGTCTAAAACGAATTAGGCGTTGGGTCGATGCCCGAGTGGTTAATGGGGACGGACTGTAAATTCGTTGGCAATATGTCTACGCTGGTTCAAATCCAGCTCGGCCCAACAATTCGCCAATCTACTATCAGATGGTATAACCCTCTTGTTCTTAAGAAATACCTGATACAAGACAAGAGAATAAAAAAAAGAATCTAAATTTTCTGCTAGATCTCTTCTTATTTCCCTGGGATTGTAGTTCAATAGGCTAGAGCACCGCCCTGTCAAGGCGGATGTTACGGGTTCGAGCCCCGTCAGTCCCGACGGATCCAATAAGTACATCAATTCGCCTCTCCATTTTCTGTGAAATGAAGGGACAGAGAGAATAATTGAATTCCGAAGGGGTTTCCCTCTTTTTTTTTTCAGGATTCTCTCGAAGAAAGAACACACCCTAAAATAAAATGAAAATAACTAAAATAGTGAAGTTGACAGAATATTTCATCTTTTCTGCCGCGACTCGTCTTTCTCATACTTCTTTATTTTGTCTTCCAAAGAAAAGAGGATCACTAAAATTTAAAACCTAATTCCTGTCTTTTTCCACTTCGCTTGTATTGTTTGTTGGTGGGGTTTTGTAGTTAATGGAAACGGACGGGTTAGATTATACTTCATTTGATGGTTCTACAAGGAAGACCTAAGGTAGGTTATAGAAAAGAAAGAACAGAAAAGAAGGATAAATAAAGGAATTTTTGATTGGTCCGGGAATCCTATCTTGGATTCGGTATGGATAAAAGATCTTCATATGTTATATACTATTGATTCTCCACGACTAATTAATTTAATAGCTCAGATATTGTTATTCATGATATTGATCCGATTCAATATCATCGATAGGTAATGCATTCATTGAATTGACAGGTGAAAGATTTATCATCTCTATGGGATTAAATCCCGAGTTATTGTATTGTGAAATAAAAAAAAAAAAACGATGAGATTATGGAAGTAAATATTCTTGCATTTATTGCTACTGCACTGTTCATTTTAGTTCCTACTGCTTTTCTACTTATAATTTACGTAAAAACAGTAAGTCAAAATAATTAATTAATTACTTTAAATGAAACTCGACTTCTGAATTCTTTGAAGAAATCAAAAGAAAAGTATCCTATTTTTGCTGAAATCAAGGGGCTATAATCGGCGATATTCTATGATATCCGAGAGTATGGTAAGTAAGAAATTTCTTTCTTACTTACCATACTCTCTATTAGTGTTATAGTAGTGTATAAAGTTGTACTTGACTTTCTAATAAAAAGGGTATGCTATATTAGCTTCTATCTTCAATTCAATATATGTAGTTATTAATCCATATTTGGAATTGACGTAGGACCCAATCTTTTCTTTCATACATTTATATATGTTTATATTCCAATTCCAATGAATCTGAAAACTTCCAATGAATCTGAAATAATTGTTTTACTGTTATAGAATACATTTCTCCACTAGAATCTAATGGAATTTCGAAATGAAGATATTTTTATTTGAAAATTATTTCAATTTAAATAAAGAATGCGTTGCAGAACGATCTATAAAACAATTGATACCTTTTCATTTCTCAACTAAATTAGGAGTGCTTCTAAAGTCCACTTCTTCCCCATACTACGAGTGAAAGGGAAAAAGTAAAGACTACCATTAAAGCAGCCCAAGCGAGACTTACTATATCCATGTGAATTATGTCCCTTATCTCTATGATAGAATTATTCCATTATTGCTCACTAATAATAGTAGAATGAATGGTCCAGAGTCAAAAAGGGATTCTGGGCGAACACTATTGATGAATCAATCAAATAAATGGATTTTAAAAATTCCTATATTATTTATAATCCGTACCCTTTCCCGATTGTCTCTCTGAAGGAGTTGGGATATAGTATATTATACTCTTGACGAGGGGTAAAAATTGTTTTGGGCTTTTTTTTTATTTTCTTTTATTTTCTATAAAAGGTAAATTCTCTATCCAATCTCAATCTAATAGTGATTGAATGCCTGAACACTCAGAGATTCTCGCGAGTCTATATATGTAGATTACAGTATAGAAAGTACTTTCCCAACTAGTAGTGGAATTCTCGGCCGGTTATCCAATGTAATTCAAGACCCAATCAATAGACATTACATTAGCAGTAGAAGAGAATCTGGAAGTCTTGCTTCGACCATTATAATCTTTCTTTGAATTTTAGATTCAAAGATTTCCAATCTTTTACAAAATCCCCAGAACATAAAAAAATAGCGGAACAGAATAAGAGATTTCGATTCGTTTGTTGATGAGGCGGCACCCGGATTTGAACTGGGGAAAAAGGATTTGCAGTCCCCCGCCTTACCACTCGGCCATGCCGCCAAAACGATACACAATAGGATAAAAAATTCCCTTTTTGAGTTGGATTAGTAAACTTGAGTTTATTGTACTTGCATCCCTTTTTAATCCTTTTTTCTAAATTTAGAAAAATTCGAAAAGAAACCGTTTTTCCCCTTTTGATTGTATTTGATCTGCCCCTTCGATTGATTGTATAGTATCTCAAAACACACAAACTTCCACTCACTTTGATATTGAAAAATCAAATGTATATTTTCACTCAAAAAGCCTAAATTTATGGGAACCATTAACTATTTATTGACTGACAATTCGTGAATTATTCTTGGATTTGAATATAAATTTTGGTTTGCCTAATGACATAAGAATAAGCAAAAATTTATACATACTTAATTGATTTTTTTAATCAAAAATCCTTCTCAATTTCCATTATAACAAAAATTATAGGTATATGTAAACCCCAGAACGGATATTCTTATACAGATACCAAATTGGCTATTATAGTATGTTGCCTATAAATAAAAGTATGTTGCCTATAAATAAAGGGAATTCGTTGGAACAAAAAAAGGCCTGGCTGGGTATTGACCGGGCCAGGCCCAAAAGGCACTTCGAACAAAATAAAAGAAAGAAGGTGTTCTTTATTTATCTTTCTATTTGGATCTTTCGAGCATCTAAATTGAATTGCTAATTATATAATAACGATAAAGAATGTGAAAGAAATACTTTCTTTAATCCTTACTTGATGTGTAATGTAACATAGTAATTATCTTTTTCAATTGGGAGAGATGGCTGAGTGGACGAAAGCGGCGGATTGCTAATCCGTTGTACGAGTTATTCGTACCGAGGGTTCGAATCCCTCTCTTTCCGTTTCCGTTGATGAGTTTCCATTTTTTCTTTCAAATTTTGCAAACCCCTTTTTATTTTTTCCTTGTTAAATGTGTGGAATAGCTAAAAAAAAATCTTAAGAAAATTATAAAATCAAGCAATAAAAACAAAAAAATTATTCTTCACGTCCAGGATTACGTCCTGGATCATTGGATAGGAATCCAAAGATGAAGAGAGAAACAAAGAATATTACTACTGTATAAACGAAAAGTTTGAGAGTAAGCATTACACAACCTCCAAGATCATTTTTTGAAAAAGAAAAACGAGAAAAGACAATAGATCCTCCATTTTTATATCACATATCCTATTTTGACACCAAGAAAAGAATTCTAGAAATAGAAAAGAATGTTCAGAAATTCAAATAAAGTTGAAATTTGTAATAAGAGTCTTTGATTACCACAAATCACTTTCATACCCAAATTAGATATTGTAAGGTACCCGAAGCTAATAAGGTATTTCGCCGTAAAAAGGATTAAAATCAGGAAATAGGGCGTCTCGTGGCTATCCGAGAATTTCAATGTTTGAATCGAAGGTTCATACTGTCAGACTTATTTGATCTTATCAATTGTTATAATTTTTCTCGAATAAATATGAATTTTCTAGGATAGTATTAAAGATCTTATCGAAAACTTACAGCAGCTTGCCAAACAAAGGCTAAAAGAAAAAAGAACAGGGGTATGACTGGCATAACATCTACGATTGGATTCAAAAAAGCATAGGCTTCGGGCAATTTGGCCAAGAAAAGACTACTCGGATAAAGGGCAGAATTAAGACAGATCAAACTAAAGATATTAAGCATAACAGACATTTTTTTCGTCGAGATAATTGCATTTTGATTGAGTTATTGATATAAGGAAAAATGAAGTAAAGTAAGGTAGACAAAAAATCCTTCTTTTTCCGCTCAATCAAAAATCCTCCGATTCTCAAAGGAGAATAGAAGAAATCATACTTTCATACAATATCTTAATTGAATTATATGTAATGATCAATAAATTCCATTGAATTAATTCTAGAGATACACATGCCAAAATCCTAGCACGAATCTATAATAGATTCTATAAAGAATAAAGATTTTCTATAGTTGGACTGGAATTGACGAACACTTAATACCAATATTATTCTTTAATAGTATAAGTATCCAATAAAAATAGAAATGGGGCGTAGCCAAGCGGTAAGGCAACGGGTTTTGGTCCCGCTATTCGGAGGTTCGAATCCTTCCGTCCCAGAGCATATCCATTGTATTCTAATACTTCTTTTTTGTTCAACAAGGTTCTGTTTCAAGGTTTGGATAGACTTTTTTTATTCTTTGCGGAATCATATCTGACTTTTTCACAAACCAAACTAAATCGAGTTCAAATGACATGCAAAAGTAACTGAACCCTTTTGTGACCCATAGAAAATGGGGCATAGATCACAGTTGGAGAAAGATTACTTAACCTCAGGTTAAAAAAATATGAAAATACATATAAAACGAGGAAGTGCTTAGCCTATAGGTATGTATGGTTATCCTATTTCAGTGACAATAGTCTTTCCATTTTTGTGAAAACTAAATTGCATCCCTAAAATATGAAAATTTAAATATTTAACAATGATATTTCTTTTTATTGTTCGATCTATTTAGCTTATTTGCTTTGCATCATTGACAATTCCATTTGAAAAGAAACAGAGATCTTGCTTTTTTATGATAATAAAAAGGAGTAAAACTTGACTCAAAGAATGATGTAGAAGTAGAAAACTTTTTCAACTATCAAGATTTGTAATGATTCCTTCTAGGTTGGGAAGTTGAAAATGGTCAGTCTATCTTATTGAGTCACTTGAAGAGGCAGAGTCAAATAGAATTTATTTATTTTATTTGTGCGATTTCTGTTAGTTATGTTATTTCTATATTTGGATTTCTTAATATTTCTGTTAGATATTTTTTTGAGATAGAGATGTTCTATTCAGACAAAAAAAGACGGCATTTTGCTAAAATTTCTTCAGAAAAATCTTTATTATCTGTGTAGATATTCTCTATTAAATATAAATAACTATGTCTCTGTACCGACTGAACCAATGACTATTCATGATTCCATAATTGAATCAATTCCATACTGGTTCCAAATTAGAGGAATGTTATGGTAAAACTTCGTTTAAAACGATGTGGTAGAAAGCAACGTGCGACTTGAAGGACATGATCCGGTGTGGATTCTTATTGTTACATCCACCATTTTATATAGGAATGAAGGTGCTCTTGGCTCGACGTCGTTTGTTCTATTCTACTAGAACCCTTCTTTTTTTATTGGGTTCTAATGTAAATAGTTCATGATGGAGCTCGAGTAGAAAGTATTTATTAATTTCTCAGGGGCAACGATCTAGGGTTAATGCCAATTAATAAATTGGAACAACTTCGTAAGTATATCTTCGATATAGAAATCGAAAGGATTCCATTCCAACAAATTTTCAAAATTGTTGGAACGGCTAAAACTTTTTCGATCGACAGTGTATCGCGCATGAATCAACCTCGGTATGATTCTTTGATAGAAAGAAATCCCAAAAGGGGTATGTTGCTACCATTTTGAAAGGATTAAGAAGCACCGAAGTAATGTCTAAACCCAATGATTTAAAACAAAAATAAAGGATCCCAGAACAAGGAAACACCACTTCAATTGTCTCACGGATCCGAATAAAGAATCCAAATAAATTTGAAACGAGACAAAAACGGTGGGTTAAAGACCACTCAATAAAAAAATATCTTAAAGAAAAATCTTTAATATATTTGAGAATTATTATTATTATATTATTGAACTTGAGTTATGAGTACAAATGATTTTTTTCAGCAACGCAGCTAAATAAAAATGACTATGAGTTAAATTGAAATTTGAAATTATATTATAGACTAATTCATTTTACAGATTTTCTATTTATTCTAATTTTATTTTATCCATAGACAAAACATCATTTTTTCTCGAGCCGTACGAGGAGAAAACTTCCTATACGGTTCTAGGGGGGGGGGGTTCTTTTTCATCTACATCTATCCCGATGAGCCGTCTATCGAATCGTTGCAATTGATGTTCGATCCCGAAGAGAAGGAAGAGATCTTCAGAAAGTGGGTTTTTATGATCCGATCAAGAATCAAACTTATTTAAACGTTCCCGCTATTCTCTATTTCCTTGAAAAAGGTGCTCAACCTACAGGAACTGTTCAGGATATTTTAAAAAAGGCAGAGGTTTTGCCCTAATCAAATGAAATTCAATTAAATTAAGGAAATAAAAAATAAGGGTAGGATAATGATTTCTATATCATTTTGGATATCTTTTCTATACTATGTTTTTTTATTTCCTTCTTTTCTTCTTCTATTCGTATCTAGTTATCATTTTTTTTATAGAATCCTTTTTGATAGAATCCTTTTCTAAGGAAACCCTTATTTGATTCATCCTCACAAAATAGAAATATTTTGGCATTACCTGCAATTGGATGGTTTTCATTCGACCTCTAATATCAAGTAAGAAACAAGGAATCGAAGTTCTT